TCTAAGATCAAGCAACTCAGGTTTTGTCGTTATAGAACATAATAGTTTATAGAAACAATGAAAAATAGATACGAATAGAACCCCAAAAGAAAAAAGGATAAATAAAGAAAAGTAAAAGAATATATAAAAGTTTTACATAATTTTTATAAGAATTACTGCCCCTTTCCCTTTTCTTTATTTCCTTAATTGAAAATCGAATTTAGTTTGATTAGGACCAAGCTCCTTAAAAACCTCCGCCCTTTTTAAAATATCCCGAACAGTTCCTGTAGGCTGAGCGCCCTTTTCAAGGAAATATAGAATAGCAGGAACGTTTAAATAACTTTGATTCTTTATCGGATCATAAAAACCCACGTTCCGAAGATCTCTTCCTTCTCTTCGAGATCGAACATCAATTGCAACGATTCGATAGACGGCTCATTGGGATAGATCTAAGTAAATGAACAAGACCCCCCCTAGAAACGTATAGGAAGTTTTCTCCTCGTACGGCTCGAGAAAAAGGATTTGCAGTTTTGTCTACGTATTGAATTCTAATGAATGGCAAACGAGTTGAAAAAATCAATTAGACTTGGATTTAACTCTTTTTTTATTTGTCCTTACTGAGAAAATACAAAATCATTTGTACCCAAAACTCAAGTTGGATAATTCTCAAATAGCTTAAAAGATAAAAATCTTTAGGCAATTTTTTTTTTTTGAATGGTCTTTAACCCCCCCTTTTTTTATCTCATTTAAAATAGAATCCTTTTTGATTCTTTATTAGAATCTAGTTATTGAGACAATTTAAAAACAGCGTTTCCTTGTTCTGGGATCCTCTTTTCTTTGTTTTAAATCAGTGGGTTTAGACATTACTTCGGTGCTTCTTAATCCTTCCAAAATGGCAGCAACATACCCCTTTTGTGATTTCTTTATATCAAAATCTCAAAGAATCATACAAACAGTCAATTCCCACGCGATACACTTTGCATCGAAAGAGTTTTCTCAATTCCAACAAATTTTACTTTTTCATTGAAAACTTGACCGAATCAGATCCTTTCGATTTCTATATTGATGATATACTTACGAAGTTGTTCCAATTTATTGATTGGTATTAACCCTAGATTCTTGCCCCCTAAAAGATAAATCAATACTTTAATTTCTACCCGAGCTCCACCATGTACTATATTCATTAAAACCCACCAAAAGGGGGGATTCTAGTGAAACAGACCAGATGTCGGGCCAAGAGCACCTTCATTCTTAGAAAAGATGGCGGATGTAAGAATAAAAATCCACGCCGGATCGTGTCCTTCAAGTCGCACGTTGCTTTCTACCACATCGTTTCAAACGAAGTTTTACCATAACATCCCTCTTATTTGGAACCCGTATGGGATTGATTCACTTATGGAATCATGAATAGTCATTGGTTCCGTCTATACATAAACATAGTAATCTATACTTAGTTTCTTCTATACAAAACAAAGATGGCAAAAAGTTTTCTAAAGTAATCTTAGCAAGATCCCAACTATTATTGTATGTTATTGTAGGAATGCAACTTATAAAAAAAAAACGAAAAGAAATATAGAAATAATACGAAGAAATTAATTTTTTTACTATTTAAAGTTACTCAATATGACCCATCTCTCACTTCTTTGAATGCCAAAGATTCAACTCAGAATAAGCAATCATTAAAAATTTTTCTAATCGAAAAAGTTTCCTATTTCAACATCATTATGAAAAAAGTTTTACAGTAAAGACTAAAATTTTGATCATCAAAAAAAGATCAATATCTGTTTCTTTTCGAATTGAACCATCAACGATTTAAAACAGATAAATGGATTGAACAAAAACCCCGTTTTTATATGAGATAGATAAAAAAGACTCATATAATAGAAGATTTAAGTACTTGTTCTTTCGATTCGAATTTTATTAAAAAGATGAACGAATTGGGATTTTTCGGACCTATCAGATAGACAGAACTACAGTCTTTATTATGGATATTCCATAAAAAAAGGAACTTTTTGAATTTATAAGGGATTTTTTTTCACAAAAAACGAAAGACTATTGTCACTGAAATAGAACGAAATCAGATAATAACAATACATATAATGTTAAGCTAAGCTAAGCATTTCATCATTTTTTATGTATTTTTTTGTTTACCCCTAACCCATTAATTGAATGTAATAACTTACCTCTTGTTTAGAATCCGAATAATTCGGCTACCTCATTTAAGTTTAATGGCTAAAGAATAAGAGATAGGGAAGAAAGGTTCTTTCTTATTCTAATTCAAAATAAAATGTATTGTTGAAAATTCAAAAATAGATGAGACGTAAGGTTTTCTTCAAATTAAGTAGCTAAGATAAACCCCTTCAATATAAAGGGAATGAACATATGATGAAAAATCCGACATACTTTAGTTTTAGTTAGTTGAATTCAAAAAACGTGTGACCTATGTTCCCACAGTACCTTGTTAATCACAAACAAAAATTTTTAATTATATCTGCATGTCATTTGCACTCAATTCCGTTAGTCCGGTTTGGGAAAAAAAAAGAAAATTCTATCCAATAATTCTATCCAAAATTAGGCATTAATCATTTAAACAGAACATTTTTCTCAAAAGAAACCTTTCCAATGTATATGCCTGGGACGAAAGGATTCGAACCTCCGAATACCGGGACCAAAACCCGTTGCCTTACCACTTGGCCACGCCCCATTTAGATTTCCATTCTATACTCAGAAATAATAATATAATTATTGGGTCTTGGTCAATTCCAGGGCAAATATCTATAAAAAATCTTTATAGAATAGAGTAGATTCTTGCTAGTATTTTTACGCCTGTAGATATAGAATTCAGCTGAATTCATTGATCATTACATAGAATTCAATTAAGATATTCTATGAAAGTATGATTTCTTCTATTCTCCTTTGTTTGAGAATTGGAGAATTTTTTATTGGGTCGGTTCAAAGAAAAAGAAGGATTTTTGTCTACCTTACTTTACTTCATTTTTCCTTATATCAATAACTCAATCAAAATGCAATTATCTACAAGAACAAAATGTCTGTTATGCTTAATATCTTTAGTTTGATCTGTATCTGTCTTACTTCTGCCGTTTATTCGAGTAGTCTTTTCTTCGCCAAATTGCCCGAGGCCTATGCTTTTTTGAATCCAATCGTAGATCTTATGCCAGTCATACCTTTGTTCTTTTTTCTCTTAGCCTTTGTTTGGCAAGCTGCTGTAAGTTTTCGATGATATCCTTAATATTAAATATATTAAATTCTATATTCTATTTATTATCCTAGAAAATTCATGATTTATTCGAGAAAAATTATAAAAACGAATAGGATCAAATAAGTCTTACACTATGAACCTTCAATTCAAACATTTAAATTCTTGATTGGATAGCTGCGATAAATCCAAATCCGGCTCACCCTGTATTCCCCATTCTGCCTTTTTGAAAGACCCTAATAAGGGTTAAGTTAGGGTCCCCAATCGAATCGGAGGTATGAAAGAATTTTTTAGTACTGAAAGACTCTTATGACAACTGAATTTTAATTTCTTTGAAATTCTTTTATGTTTCGATAAAGCACTTCATTTGTTGGTGTCAAAATATTTGTTATAAAAAAACGGAGGATCTATTCTCTTTTCTCATTTTTTCCAAAAAAATATCTTGGAGATTGTGTAATGCTTACTCTCAAACTTTTCGTTTACACAGTAGTTATATTCTTTGTTTCTCTATTTATCTTTGGATTCCTATCTAATGATCCGGGGCGTAATCCTGGACGTGAAGAATAAAAAGGGGTTTTCGTTTTACTTGCTTGATTTTTCAATTTTCTTAGGATTTTTTTATCTATTCCACATATTTAATTTAACTAGGAAACAAAAACACGATTGTCGCAATTTTAAAGAGAAATAAAATATCAAGTCATCAACAAAAACGGAAAGAGAGGGATTCGAACCCTCGGTACGAATAACTCGTACAACGGATTAGCAATCCGCCGCTTTAGTCCACTCAGCCATCTCTCCCAATTGAAAAAGACAATTACTATGTTACATTACACAAGAAATAAGTATTGAAAATTTTTTTCTTTATTTAGCTTATCTATATTATATCTACAACTTTTATTATTCCATTTAGTTGAAGTAAGGGCTCGGAAGATTCACTATAAAAAAAAAGAAGGAAAAAGAAAGACGACCCCTTTGAATGAAAGGACCCCTTTTTTTATTTTATTCGATCGGCCTGGCCTGGTAAGAACCTAGCCGGGCCTTTTTTTGTTCCAACGAATCCTAGCTAAGTTTCTCTTATTTGAAAAAAGGGTTGGTTTGCTATTAAAGCAACAACAAAAAGACGAAGGACTATTTCCATTCTTTTTTCTTATTATTTATTATAGATTATAGAATATAACATCAATATCAATACGGCATTTCTTATTATTCTTTCTTCCTTATTTAATTTAGTTATTTGTGACGACCTTACTCTTACTGGAATAAAAAAAAGAAACTATGGATTTTTACACAATGCGCTTTTTTGTTATGATTTCAGCGGTTTTGGCGAATTGTCTCTATCAAAACGCCTCTAGCAAAAGAAAAGTATATAACTTTTTTTTATTTAGTTATTTAAATTAGACCTCTTTTTTTTATGAATTCTTTTTTTTGGAATCCCCTCGAAAACGTCAACCCTCCCATTTTCATAATTATTTTATGATCCTGTCTTGATTACCCCAAATTCTCCCTCTTCGACAAAAGGCCCTTTTTTATATAATAATATTTATATAATAATAGCATTGTGGCGGGTATAGTTTAGTGGTAAAAGTGTGATTCGTTCTAGTAACTCCCTTAAAAAGTTAAGGGATCTTTCGGTTTGATTCATATTCCGATAAAAAACTTTATTTCTTAAAAGGATTTAATTCTTTACCTCTCAATGACAAATTCGAGGAAAAATATAAATTCTCGTGATTTGTATCCAAAGTTCACTTAAAATTTTTAAAATTGGATTATTAAATTGCGAAACATAATTATTGAATTGGATCAA